AATTTGGCGATTCATGATTGGGGTTGGTTAGATAATTGGGATTGAGTTGATAGAATATCTATGTCCTAGAACAAAAAAATGTAATAATGAAACCTGAAGTAGGGATATAGCATGTAATGACATAGTCGTCCTACCAATAACAATTGGCGGGGTGACTTATCATTATAATAAAAAAAACGTTCAACTTTTGACTATACTATAGCTAACTCATTTCATTATATTATAAAAAAATGAATTAACTCATTAGAATCAAAAAGATTCTATTTATTTTATATATATATTATGTACATGATTACTTTTTTTATTACAAATATCAAGAATATCTCTATTATATTATCCATTAAAAAATGAAGACTCAAACTAGAGTTTTTGGAAAAAAGCCCTTTATCGGATTTGAACCGATGACTTACGCCTTACCATGGCGTTACTCTACCGCTGAGTTAAAAGGGCCTATTTATTCCATTCCTGAACGAGCCAACGTGTAGACATATATACATCTATATCTACATATATTATATACATAGGTGCATCCAGTAGGCTCATAGTGTCGCATTTGAGAATCCTTTTTTTAGTTTTAGTCAGCCAACTAATTTCTTTTATTGATATTGACCCCTATCACAACGAGATTGGAGTAATTGATACACAATTTGACGTAGATCAAAGATATTTTGATATGCGATCAAATCATGTAATGAAAAGATTCAACTTGGAATCAAGCTCTTAAAAAAAGATTGTTTCTTAATTTCATTTCCTAGCTGTGAGCTAGGATAAAAGTGGAAGAATAGAGCCCTTTTATGTTGGACAAATCCCCGGGGATCCTATACTTCAACTTCATTAATTCTAACCCATTCAATTACTAATTATAAATTATATAACACATTTCTAATATTCCTTCATAAAATGAAGTATTTATCCTTTTCTATTTCTATATCATTATAAGGTATATTCTATATCATTATAAGATATAAATAGTATATAGATAGAAACATTCTATATCTATATAGATATAGAAAAGGATAACTTTTGAATGGTTCATGAACCATGAATGAAAAGAAAAAAATTCTATCGGAATCATGAAAGATAGAAACTTTTTTTGGATTTAGTCACACTATTCCATTATATTGACAATTACCAAAAACTATTCATACTATGAGTATAGTATAATATGATGTCGATCGGGCATATCTGCCCCCATCGTCTAGTGGTTCAGGACATCTCTCTTTCAAGGAGGCAGCGGGGATTCGACTTCCCCTGGGGGTAGGGTACTACGAAAGGAGGTTGATCATGTATTATCAATAAGTCTCGAGTTGATTCTTCCTGGGTCGATGCCCGAGTGGTTAATGGGGACGGACTGTAAATTCGTTGGCAATATGTCTACGCTGGTTCAAATCCAGCTCGGCCCAAGAATTCTCCGATCCATCATGAGATTCAATTATATAAGAAATTTGTCCTGCGGAAACGCCGGGTTAATAAATAGAAAAAATCTATTTTAGATCCTATTTTTTCTATATCTTCTTCATTTTTAATGATCTAGATTCATCATATCTAAAGCTGCAAAGAAAAGATATGGAAAGAATTACAGAAGAAAAGTCATTGAATTATTTATTAAGAAAGAAAAAATCTCATATGAATTTAACACGATTTTACATTTTACAGGAGGATTATTGGGAATCCATATCGTTCTCAAAAAAGTACATATAAATTCTATTTATATAGAAAAAAGAATATTTTTTGCAATACGACGATTCTAAACGGAGCTGTTTTTAATCAAATCATAGCGAATATATATGTTGTATACCTTATTTCTCTGGGATTGTAGTTCAATTGGTCAGAGCACCGCCCTGTCAAGGCGGAAGCTGCGGGTTCGAGCCCCGTCAGTCCCGACCTAATATCTGATGATTCTACCAATTCATCTTTTTTCTCTGTCAAGAGTTGTGGAGCGGGATCTAATTCCCGGAGGGGTCCTTCATTTTTTTTTATTCCATTGAAGGGGAAGGCCCTATCGCCAAAAGAACAAACAAACTATTTTTGTCGAAATATTGGATCTTTTCTTCTTCTTTTTTTCCGTTTTACTTCTATTATTTTGGTTGTATTTGTGGCCGATGGAAGTGGAAGATGGGTCAGATGATACTTTATTATATATTTTTCATTCTATAAAATAAAGAAGACGGTAAGTTCTAGACAATAACGAACGAATAAAGACTGAAAAATTCAACGGAATTCTTGATTGGATTAGGAATTACATTTTTATTCTATTTTTTCCGTATGGATAAAAGATCTTCCTATGTTATACTATTCCATTCTCTATGATGAATGGGTTTGATAGTTTAGATATAGTTATTCATGATATTGATTCGATTCAATATCATTGGGATGTATTCCTCCCATTGAATTTACAGGAGAAAATTTTAGAATCTCTATGGGATTAGATCCCGAGTTATTATCAAGTAAAAAAACGACGAAATTTAAATTATGGAAGTAAATATTCTCGCATTCATTGCTACTGCACTGTTCATTCTAGTTCCTACTGCTTTTTTACTTATCATTTACGTAAAAACGGTCAGTCAAAATGATTAATTTGAATCAAACTTGACTTCTTATGAATCATGTGAAGAAATGAAAGGGATTCAAATCCTACGTCTAAAATGAAATGGGCGGATTAAAAGCAACAATATATAAGATTTCATAGTATGGTAGAAAGAAATATAGGAACCTTTCTACCATACTAGAAATTTTTCTCTAAAATTAGTTAGAAAGTTGGGTTGTATAAAGAAAAAAAATAGAGGCTTGTTTATGTGTCTATATGTACATATATATACATATGTGTAATATAGATATTAAACTCTAATTTGAGTTCCTTGATTTGCTACATCCATTGGATTTGTACCAATTTCGATTAATAGAATAAGATATAATTGAATTCGCACCTTTACTTTTATGTCTTACGTTTTTTATTTTAATTACTTTACTTGTTTTCTTATTTGATTTCCGATATAGATTCAAGAATCCATCAAAACGATTAAATCACTGGAAGAAGATATGGTATGGGCGTAGAGTAGAGTGGATTATATAAAAGAAAACTGGCCATCCCCCCTTTTTAGCATTCCAAAAAAAAGTAATTCATTTCGTCGTTAACAGGTGATTTAAGGAATTATATGCTATTGCTATGGAAATTCTTCCTATTTTTCATTTAAAAAGCGTTTTAGATGCTGCCTATTCCTAACGCGTGAACCGTCATATTAAGTGAGTCGATACAACAAAACATAAACAATTTTTCTAAGAGTCTACAACAAAGGTAAATGCGCAAGCAATATATGAACCGCCCAGCGCAAGATCGTAGTAGGCGCAGTACTTGGTTGGACAGACACTATATCAATGTTTCCCTCGGTATAAAGTATGTATCCAAATAATAACAGATAGACCTCCTCTTTAAACTGTAAAGCGAGAAAAAGGGGTGTTTTGCTCCTCATTGTAATATCCCTGTAGAATTCTGTTAAGAGCCGGTTCGTCGAACTATAATTTAGGGCGAATTCAGTTGGAAAAATGGCATATGATGCGTATTCCTTATTACTTTCAAAATAGGAGCGTGGGGTTCAATATTTGTTTGATTGAAAAGTTATTCTTCATCTATTACATTACTTTATACTTTAACTGGATTCCAAATTTGGATTTTGAAATGAAGATATCTTTCTTTAAAAACGCTTTGCAGAACAATTATAAAACTAGTAATATAATACAGTTTGATTACTCAACTCAATTAAATTAGTAATGACCCTATAGTCCACTTCTTCCCCATACTACAAGTGAAAGGGAAAATGTAAAGACTACCATTAAAGCAGCCCAAGCAAGACTTACTATATCCATGTGAATTATGTCCCCTATCTCTATGAATATAAAGAAACTCTTTCATTATTGATCACTAATAATAATGTAATCAATGGCGCAGAGTCAAAAAGGGATTCTGAACGAAGACTATTGATGAACCAACCCAATAACTCCACGCATAACAAGCTCATATATGATTTCTAGTAGAATTTGGAAGCATTAAGTACAAGCAAGACACGCAATTCTTTTTTTGTATGCTAATTAGCAAGGGAATGCTATAAATTACACATGTAGTAATACCCGTTGTTTCTTTTCTTACCCCTTCGAATATGATTAGAATCAAACATAATATAATAAAAAAAAGTATAACAATATACAATTAAGATAGATCACTATCTACACTATCTATAATATATCTCTATCTACCATTTGGTCTAATCTTTACGGCCTACCCAGCATTTCACAAAGCCATTCGGGAAATCCTCTATTCTATTACATTACACTCTTGTTTGGGCGCTATCGAAAATAACGAATTTTTTCAACCTTTCCTTTCGGTTTTTTGATTCTATAAAAGAAACCAGCACCCAATATTGATTGAATATCTGAGCACTCATAAATTCTTGCGAGTCTGTATATCAAGCATCTTTTACCCTTTCAACAACTACCAATTCCCAAGTCAACTATATATGATTCAAAAAAAAGTCATTAGACAGTACATTCGATTAGTATTGGAAGTTTTGATAGCCTAGCCCTTCCTATACGAAAATCCTCTACGGAATCTCAGGCGCAAGGATTGATAGTCTTTGAATCTCGAGCTGCTTAAAATCAAGCAAGTATCGAAAGTTCGAGCCCTTTTCCTCTGCTTATACTAGGCGAGAATTCGGCGGTTTATATTATATCAGCAAGCAAAGATATTTCTTTTTTGATCAGGCGACACCCGGATTTGAACTGGGGAAAAAGGATTTGCAGTCCCCCGCCTTACCACTCGGCCATGCCGCCAAAAAAGAAAATAGATGGAATTTTTTTTTGAGTCACACAGTCAAAAATTTAGTGCAAATTGGACCCATTAACTATTGACTGTTAATTCATGAAAAGTTTTTTGATCTCCAATTGTGTTTCCTTAATAGTGCAAGAAAATTCAATTGATACACAACTAATAAGTATCTAGAATTTTCTTGAATCAATCCTTTTCTCAAGTATAACAACAATGATGTGTATATGTAAACCCCGGAATATAAATATATACCGAATCTGGGATCTTATTTATCGATGAGATTCCCACAGGCAATTAAGGTAATTAGTGTGCTTCAATTTTTCATTGAATATATGGAAATAGAAATTATGATATAACATAGCGTGGGCCCGCGTTACCCAAAGCAGAACCGGGATAAGCGATATGCAGATAGTCTTCGTGTACTTAATATTATATTAATAAAAAGAACTTTTTATTTGAAGAGGGGCGCTTCAACCGGTATTCTACGAATTTGACTAACAAATGGGTAAAATGCCTCCCTTTCTGCAAATCTTTTTTTTTTAACAAAGGAATCCAATCCGTGAAAAAGTTAAGTGCGAAAAAAAAGAAACTCCAGAAGGTTCCTTTCTGTCTTTATCTCATTCATAGAGAACAGATAAAATTTGGAATCCATTTACTTTTTTCTGGTATCCAATTAACGGATCTTAATATCATAGTAATAGGTAGAAATTTGATTCTTTTTGATATTCTATACAAGACAAGATTCCATAAATAAGTCTAACCGTCCTACCTAATTTTGTTTCTAGGAATGTTTTATGAATTCATTTGTATTTGTTGCAAATAAATTCTAAGAGTAGAAAATTCTCTTTATTTCTCCGCTGGTACGTATTTCATACATTCGATTTATGATATGGAGTTGGCTAAAATTTCATGTGATTCAGTAAACAGAATAGAATTCCATCATTGCTAGATCAATCCACATCATTGCTAGATCAATCCATACGGTTCGATAAAGAATGAGACCTGGAAAATGAATGGGACTTTTTCAATAAATGGGAAACAAAAAATGCTCCGGGATGGAAATGAGGGAATGTCTACAATACCTGGGTTTAGTCAGATACAATTTGAGGGATTTTGTAGATTCATTGATCAGGGATTGGCGGAAGAACTTTATAAGTTTCCAAAAATTGAAGATACAGATCAAGAAATTGAATTTCAATTATTTGTGGAAACATATCAATTAGTAGAACCCTTGATAAACGAGCGGGATGCTGTGTATGAATCACTCACATATTCTTCTGAATTATATGTGCCCGCGGGATTAATTTGGAAAAACGGTAGGGATACGCAAGAACAAACCATATTTATTGGAAAAATTCCTCTAATGAATTCCTTTGGAACCTTTATAATAAATGGAATATACAGAATTGTGATCAATCAAATATTGCAAAGCCCCGGTATTTATTACCGTTCAGAGTTGGATCATAACGGAATTTCGGTCTATACCGGTACCATAATATCAGATTGGGGAGGAAGATCAGAATTAGAGATTGATAGAAAAGCAAGAATATGGGCGCGTGTAAGTAGGAAACAAAAAATATCTATTCTAGTTCCATCATCAGCTATGGGTTCGAATCTAAGAGAAATTATAGATAATGTTTGCTACCCTGAAATTTTCTTGTCTTTCCTGAATGATAAAGAAAAAAAAAAAATTGGATCAAAGGAAAATGCAATTTTGGAGTTTTATCAACAATTTGCTTGTGTAGGTGGGGATCCGGTATTTTCCGAGTCCTTATGTAAGGAATTACAAAAAAAATTTTTTCAACAAAGATGTGAATTAGGAAGGATTGGTCGACGAAATATAAACCGTAGACTTAATCTTGATATACCTCAAAACATTACATTTTTGTTACCACGGGATATCTTGGCGGCTGCAGATCATTTGATCAGAATGAAATTTGGAATGGGTACACTTGACGATATGAATCATTTGAAAAATAAACGTATACGTTCTGTAGCGGATCTATTACAAGATCAATTCGGATTGGCTCTGGTTCGTTTAGAAAATGTGGTTCGAGGGACTATAGGCGGAGCAATTAGGCATAAATTGATACCGACGCCGCATAATTTGGTAACCTCCACTCCATTAACAACCACTTATGAATCCTTTTTTGGCCTACACCCCTTATCTCAAGTTTTGGATCGAACGAATCCATTGACACAAATAGTTCATGGGCGAAAATTGAGTTATTTGGGTCCTGGGGGTTTGACAGGGCGAACTGCCAGTTTTCGGATACGAGATATCCACCCTAGTCACTATGGACGTATCTGCCCAATTGACACATCGGAAGGAATCAATGTTGGACTCATTGGATCCTTAGCAATTCATGCGAGGATTGGTCGTTGGGGGTCGTTAGAAAGACCCTTTTATGAAATTTCTGAGAAATCAAAAGATGTACGCGTGGTTTATTTATCACCAAGTAGAGATGAATACTATATGGTAGCGGCAGGCAATTCTTTGGCGTTGAATCGGGGTATTCAGGAAGAACAGGTTGTTCCAGCTCGATATCGCCAAGAATTCCTGACTATTACATGGGAACAGATTCATCTTCGAAGCATTTTTCCCTTCCAATATTTTTCTATTGGAGCTTCTCTTATTCCTTTTATCGAACATAATGATGCAAATCGGGCTTTAATGAGTTCTAATATGCAACGTCAAGCAGTTCCACTTTGTCGATCCGAGAAGTGCATTGTTGGGACGGGGTTGGAACGCCAAGTGGCTCTCGATTCGGGAGTTTCCGCTATAGCCGAACATGAGGGAAAGATCATTTATACCGATACTGACAAGATCATGTTATCAGGTAATGGGGACACTCTAAGCATTCCATTGGTTATGTATCAACGTTCCAATAAAAATACTTGTATGCATCAAAAACCTCGGGTTCCACGGGGTAAATGTATTAAAAAGGGACAAATTTTAGCGGATGGTGCCGCTACAGTTGGTGGCGAGCTAGCTTTGGGAAAAAATGTATTAGTAGCTTATATGCCGTGGGAGGGGTACAATTTTGAAGATGCGGTACTTATTAACGAACGTCTGGTATATAGAGATATTTATACTTCTTTTCACATACGGAAATATGAAATTCAAACTCATGTGACAAGCCAAGGTCCTGAAAGAATCACTAATGAAATACCCCATTTAGAAGCCCACTTACTTCGCAATTTAGACAGAAATGGAGTTGTGATGCTGGGGTCGTGGGTAGAAACGGGTGATATTTTAGTCGGTAAATTAACGCCACAGATAGCCAAAGAATCCTCATATGCCCCGGAAGATAGATTATTACGGGCCATACTTGGTATTCAGGTATCCACGGCAAAGGAAACTTGTCTAAAACTACCTATAGGTGGCAGAGGCCGAGTTATTGATGTGAGATGGATTCAGAAAAAGGGGGGTTCCAGTTATAATCCAGAAACGATTCGTGTATATATTTCACAGAAACGTGAAATAAAAGTAGGGGATAAAGTAGCCGGAAGACATGGGAATAAGGGTATCATTTCAAAAATTTTGCCTAGACAAGATATGCCTTATTTGCAAGATGGAACACCCGTTGATATGGTCTTCAACCCATTAGGAGTACCTTCACGAATGAATGTCGGACAGATATTTGAATGCTCGCTCGGGTTAGCAGGGAATCTGCTAGACAGGCATTATCGAATATCACCCTTTGACGAGAGGTATGAGCAAGAGGCTTCGAGAAAACTAGTGTTTTCTGAATTATATCAAGCCAGTAAGCAAACTGCGAATCCATGGGTATTTGAACCCGAGTATCCGGGAAAAAGCAGAATCTTTGATGGAAGAACGGGGGATCCTTTTGAACAACCTGTTATAATAGGAAAGTCCTATATTCTGAAATTAATTCATCAAGTTGATGATAAAATTCATGGACGTTCTAGTGGACATTACGCACTTGTTACACAACAACCCCTTAGAGGAAGGGCCAAGCAAGGGGGACAACGGGTAGGAGAAATGGAAGTTTGGGCTCTAGAGGGGTTTGGTGTTGCTCATATTTTGCAAGAGATGCTTACTTATAAATCGGATCATATTCGAGCTCGTCAGGAAGTACTTGGTACTACGATCATGGGAGGGACAATATCGAACCCCGAGGATGCTCCCGAATCTTTTCGATTGCTCGTTCGAGAACTACGATCTTTGGCTCTGGAACTGAACCATTTCCTTGTATCTGAAAAGAACTTCCAGATTAATAGGAAGGAAGCTTGATCGGAATGAATTCAAAAATTTCTTTTATGATCGACCGATATAAACATCAACAACTTCGAATTGGATTAGTTTCTCCTCAACAAATAATTACTTGGGCCAAGAAAATTTTACCTAATGGAGAGATTGTTGGAGAGGTAACAAAACCCTATACTTTTCATTACAAAACCAATAAACCGGAAAAAGATGGGTTGTTTTGTGAAAGAATTTTTGGACCCATCAAAAGTGGAATTTGTGCTTGTGGAAATTATCGAGTAATCGGAGATGAAAAAGAAGACCCGAAATTTTGTGAACAATGTGGAGTCGAATTTGTGGATTCTCGAGTACGAAGATATCAAATGGGATACATTAAACTCGCGTGTCCAGTAACTCATGTATGGTATTTGAAGCGTCTTCCTAGTTATATCGCGAATCTTTTAGATAAACCTCTTAAAGAGTTAGAAGGCCTTGTATACTGCGATGTGTGATTTGATCAAAATTCTGATTTTACAGATTCGGAATGCGAAACTGTCATCCCGCTCAATCCGATTGGGATGCCCCGGATCTGACATGTCTCTTAGTACCTAGTAGGAGTAACATGAAGCTCGGAATTATGGGTGTATTCAATACTCCAATATAGAAGGGGAATTGATCTATGGTCGATTCCGTAACAGAGAAAAAGGAATTGCTAGTAGTACCTCGTTAAAAAAATTCTTTCTCGGAATTCACTATTTCGCTTATTTTAGAAAGAAATTCTGTTCAAGTAAACAAATATGGCATGGTTGCGGGAGTTTATGCATCGCATATAGGCTTTAACATGACATAACCGTCGAGGTGAAGTAGGGGCCTAAAAGATCAGATGGAACAATATATAGACAAGTAAATCCCTTATGGGTTCTAAGGGATTCTTTATAATATTAATAAAAGGATTCCTCATTCGAAGGGAA